AAGAAATGCGTTGAGAAAGGGCAGATGTATAGAACCTTTCAACGAAGGGCTCTTTCAACTCTCTCAAAATGGAATCTATTCCAAACATATATGCCATGGTTCTCGACAGGGTACAAATATCTAAATTGGATATTTATAGATACTTTTTCAGACCTATTGCCGATTTCAGATACTTTTCCAGACCTATTGCGGATACTAAGTAGCAGTCAAAAATGGGTATCCATAATACTAAGTAGCAGTCAAAAATGGGTACGGGATATTAGGCATAGATTGGGTAGATCATGGCGAATTCTTCGGGAAAAGGGGCGTCTTGGTCGGATAAGTGAGATTTCGAATAAGTGTTTACATAATGTTCTTCTGTCCGAAGAAATGATTCATCGAAATAATGAGTCACCATTGATATCGACACATCTGAGATCGCCAAATGTTTGGGAGTTCCTCTATTCAATCCTTTTCCTTCTTGTTCTTGCTGGATATCTCGTTTGTACACATCTTCTCTTTGTTTCCCGGGCCTCTAGTGAGTTACAGACAGAGTTCGAAAAGGTCAAATCTTTGATGATTCCATCATCTATGATTGAGTTGCGAAAACTTCTGGATAGGTATCCTACATCTGAACCAAATGAACCAAATTCTTTCTGGTTAAAGAATCTCTTTCTAGTTGCTCTGGAACAATTCCGTTCTAAGAAGAACTATTTGAATATCAATCTCATCGATCTCCTACCAAATCCCATCACTTTTTCGAGAAATACAAGACATCTAAGTCATACAAGTAAAGAGATCTATTCATTGATAAGAAAAAGAAAAAGAAAAAACTGGAACCGGGATTGGATTGATGATAAAATAGAATCCTGGGTCGCGAACAGTGATTCGATTGAGGATGAAGAAAGAGAATTCTTGGTTCAGTTCTTCGCCTTAACGACAGAACAAAGGATTGATCAAATTCTATTGAGTCTGACTCATAGTGATCATTTATCAAAGAATGACTCTGGTTATCAAATGATTGAACAACCGGGAGCAATTTACTTACGATACTTGGTTGATATTCATAAAAAGGATCTATTGAATTATGAGTTCAATCCATCCTGTTTAGCAGAAAGACGGGTATTCCTTGCTCATTATCAGACAATCACTTATTCACACACTTCGTGTGGGACTACTACTTTGCACTTCCCATCTCATCGAAAACCCTTTTCGCTCCGCTTAGCTTTATCCCCCTCTAGGGGAATTTTAGTGATAGGTTCTATAGGAACTGGACGCTCCTATTTGGTCAAATCCCTAGCTACAAATTCCTATGTTCCTTTCATTACGGTATTTCTGAACGATAACAAGCCAAAATGTGAGGATGAGGATGAGGATGAGGATTATTACGAGATAAAGATTGGTGGTAGTGACGAGATTGATGCTAGTGACGCTGCTAGTGACGAGATTGATCCTGACCTTGATACGGAGCTGGAAGGGCTAACTATGATGAATGCGCTAACTATGGATATGATGCCGGAACTAGGCCTCACCCTTCAATTCGAATTAGCAAAAGCAATGTCTCCTTGCATAATATGGATTCCAAACATTCATGATCTGGATGTGAATGAGTCGAATTACTTTTCCCCCAATGTATTAGTGAACCATCTATCTGAAAGATGTTCCAATAGAAATATTCTTGTTATTGCTTCGACTCATATTCCCAAAAAAGTGGATCCCGCTCTAATAGCCCCGAATAAATTAAATACGTGCATTAAGATACGAAGGCTTCTTATTCCACATCAACGAAAGCACTTTTTCATGCTTTCATATACTAGGGGATTTCACTTGGAAAAGAAAATGTTCCATACTAAAGGATTCGGGTCCATAACCATGGGTTCCAATGCACGAGATCTTGTAGCACTTAGCAATGAGGTCCTATCGATTAGTATTACACAGAAGAAATCCATTATAGACACTAATACAATTAGATCCGCTCTTCATAGACAAACTTGGGATTTGCGATCCCAGGTAAGATCGGTTCAGGATCATGGGATCCTTTTCTATCAGATAGGAAGGGCTGTAGCACAAAATGTACTTCTAAGTAATTGCCTCATAGATCCTATAGCTATCTATATGAAGAAGAACTCATGTAACGAAGTGGATTCTTATTTGTACAAATGGTACTTGGAACTTGGAATGAGCATGAAGAAATTAACGCTACTTCTTTATCTTTTGAGTTGTTCTGCCGGATCAGTCGCTCAAGATCTTTGGTCTCTACCCGGACCCGATGAAAAAAATGGCATCACTTCTTATAGACTCGTTGAGAATGATTCGGATCTAGTTCATGGCCTATTAGAAATAGAAGGCTCTCTGGTGGGATCTTCACGGACAGAAAAAGATTGCAGTCCGTTTGATAATGATCGAGTTACATTGCTTCTTCGGCCCGAACCGAGGAATCCCTTAGATATGATGCAAAATGGATCTTGTTCTATCGTTGATCATAGATTTCTCTATCAAAAATACGAATCGGAGTTTGAAG